CAGTAATTTAGTTTAATAAAACATTAAATTGCAAATTTAAATTTAATTAAAGAAATCATAAGATGGTGAACTGTAAATTCACTTAAGATTTAACACTTTTAACCTTGAAAGCTAATAGAATTTATATCTTAATATTCTTACAATAAATATAAAATTCCTAAAATAGATCCAATAATCAATCCTAAAACTCTAATAACATCTATTTTTACAAAAAATCCCCCCTCAAGAAATCTACCCCAAATCACCTCATCCCCTATTCCTATAAACACAATATAAACCACCCGAATATAAATATAAAACATAATAACAGACAATAAAACCATAAAAAACACCACTCAATAATCTATTTTTAAAAAATATATAAAAGCAATTCACCTTAAAAAAAACCCTAAAAACGGAGGTATTCCTCCTATTCTCAATATTCTTAAAAGAAATCACCATTTTCTCTTACTTTTACTTATTCCTATAAGATTTTCAATTTCAAAATATGACAAAATTAAAATCACTCTCCCAATAACTAAAACATACATCAACAAATAAACAATCCAAACCTTTCTATCAACCAAATTACATATTAACAATCACCCAATATGATGAATTGAAGAAAAAGCTAATAATCGCTTTATATGAACCTGATTAAAAGAACCAACAACCCCAAAAATCAAACTTATTATAATTAACACTCAAATCATCCATCCCATAAACATAACTAACATTATTAAAGGAATAACTTTCTGTAAAGAAAACAATACAAAACAAGAAACTCATCCTAATCCATCAGAAACAGAAGGAAATCAAAAATAAAACGGCCCAGCACCAATTTTATACCCTAAAATCAATCTCCCAAAATAATTCAACCATTCCTTATTTACATAAAAAATACCTACAAATAAACCTGATCCTAATCTTTGAACAAAAAAATATTTCAAACAAGATTCTACATGCTTAATTCTATATCGTTCATAAATCATCACCACAAAAACCATTATATTAACTTCCAAAGCTAGTCAAATCAAAAACCAGTCATCTGCATTAATAGCTATGATAAATCTAGAAACATAGAGGATCAAATAAAAATTTATAGAAGGAGAAACTATATAATCATTTATGAGGTATGAACTCATTAGCTTAATTAGCTGACTTATATAATATATTTAAAATAGATTATACTATTTTTTCAAATATAATTAAAACTTAAGTATGTACCTATTATTCCAAATTGATCATCTGATAATTTGGAATAATAGGCTCATCAAATATCAATCAATTTATACTTAATCGAATGAGATAATAATAAAAATCTATTTATATTTATGATAACAACAAAAACATATTAAAAACAATGAAAAAATAAGCATTAAATACATATAAGAGAAAAGATTTGAAATAGCATGAAATATATAAATGTATCTTAAAAATGCTCGGTTCCTCCTGAGTATTACTCTCCCTTTTTTTTTTCTCGGGCCCCTTTTTTTTTGGCAGAAAGGGGCCCGATTCAAAAAGTAATACGGACCTATCTTTTAAAATAGGTATAAATTTGAAAATGTTGTTATTTTCTTAGTATACTAGAACTATTATTTAAATAGATTAATTAAAAAATTTATTTTAATTTATTTTTATTTTCAATTTTAAATAAATTTTAAATAATTAATTATTTTAATGGAATTAATCTTAATTGAAACTTACAATAGGAATTAAAATAAATGAGTCAGAGTGTAGGATTCTATTCTAAGACTATTCAAATTAAATTATCAAAATATATAGAAGGTAGCAAATTAAAATATATATTTAATTAAATTAGGGATGCAAAAATCTAAATCTATTATATATATTCATAAAACTTATTAGAAAATTTAAAGATTATTAATTTGTAAAGTTGAAAAATAAACTGAAATATGTAATATATCTTCATATAAATTGCTTTAAAAATAGTTCGGTACATGCAAAAATTTTTTTTTAACAAATAGCCTAAAATCTATAAGAACCCTAAAAATTCTATTAAAGTGTCATCGCACATAAAAATTTGATTTTTATAGAGATAATTATCTAATAGAATAGACTCAATAAAATCTTTAAGAACCATATTATATAAAATAAAATTCAATTAAATTAGAATTTTATAATGTCCCAAATATAAAAAATAATAAAAACTTATATTCTTTTAATAAACAAATCATTAGTGCCAGCAGTTGCGGTTATTCTATAAATTATTTGATTCTTAATCCATTTAATATTATAAATATTTATATAAACATATATCTTATGGTGAAATCCTAAAAATTCAAAATAAAATAATAAAATTAAAAAAAATTTAAAACTTAAAATAGGATTAGAAACCCTAGTATATTTAAATATACTAAGTAGTAAAATTAAAATAAACTTAATTATTTTGGCGGCATTTATCAACTTAGAGGAACTTGTTCTTTAATCGATACTCCACGATAACTTTCACTTTTCTTCAAAGTTTATATACCACCATCTCAAGAATTATTTTTTATAAATTACCTCAAAAACAAATAAAAAGTTAGGTCAAGGTGTAGCTAAAATTAAAGCAGAAATGAGTTACTTTAAAAACTATTTAAGGATTAAAATTTCAAAATTTATCAGAAAAAGGATTTATCAGTAATATCTAAATAATAATTCTATTTGAAATTTCCAATAAATGTGCACATATCGCCCGTCACCCTTATTATTTTCTATTATAAGGTAAGTCGTAACATAGTTAATGTTTTGGAAAAAGCATTAAGAATTAATAAGCTTTTATAGCATTTCACTTACACTGAAAATAATCTAATAAATTTAACTTAAAATTTCTTATAAAAAACATTTATCTAATTATTCTTAAAACAATTTCCCCTAAAACTGAAAAGGAAAAATAAATTTAATCAAAGAATTCCAAATTTCCTTTAGTATCAGGAATTATCAATTAACTTAATTAAAAATAAATCCCGAAATATTGTGATCTATTTCTCATTATAATCATTATTTCATTAATCTAATAAAATTAGAAATAGATATTAAACTTCATACGAACAATATATATCTGGTTTCTAAAAAACAAAATAATTTAACAAAAACTTCAATAGAATACCCTATTAAATAAAATTAAAAACTCCTAAAAACCCTAAAAGAATTAAAGTCCCTTTAATGTTTCAAAACAATAAATTCAATCCTAAAAATTATTAATATTAAGATAAACCCTAAATAAAAAAAAAATGACAATATAAGTAAAATGTAAAATTAAAATCATTAACTCAACCAAATTTAATAACTGTTTACCAAAAACATATTTAATAGAATTAATTATTAATAAAACCTGCTCAATGTATTATTAATAGCCGCAGTTCCTACTGTGCTAAGGTAGCATAATCATTTGTCTTTTAATTAAAGACTAGAATGAAAGGTATAATATTTAAATTATTATATAAAACTTTTTATTTAAATTTAATTTAAATGTAAAAAAGCATTTATTTTCAAGAAAGACGATAAGACCCTATTGAACTTAACTTTAGTTTAACTGGGGTAGTTAAATAAATAATACTTTACTATATTTAAATAAAATCTTAACAAAATGACCTAATCCAATTAATTTTATGATCAAGTTACCATAGGGATAACAGCGTAATATTTTTCCATAGATCTTATAAAAAAAAAAGATTACGACCTCGATGTTGAATTAATTACTCTAATAAAAGCAAAATTTTAAAAAGAAGGTCTGTTCGACCTTTAAATAATCACATGATTTGAGTTCAGACCGGTGTAAACCAGGTCGGATTCTATCTTCTCTCCCAATTTCCTAGTACGAAAGGACCAGAAATAATATTATAAATATATTATTGGCAGATAAATGCATTAGAATTAGAATCTAATCAACTATTAATCCTATTTTCCATAAATTTTATTATTACTACCGTAAGAATTCTGGTAAGAGTAGCATTTTATACGATCCTAGAACGTAAATTTCTAGGATACATTCAAATCCGAAAAGGACCAAATAAAGTAGGATTTCTAGGAATTCTTCAGCCATTCAGAGATGCAATTAAACTATTTAACAAAAATTTAATTTCCTCAGAAAAAATAAATCTTCTAATTTCTTATTCATCTCCGGCTATATCACTTTTAATTTCTATTATAATTCTCCCTATTATTTCATTCAATAATTACTCATTGTTTGATAATAAACATAATATCCTTTTATTTATAATTTTATCAAGAATATCCGTTTACTTTATCCTATTAATCGGATGATCCGCAAACTCAAAATATTCTAATTTAGGAGCCATTCGAAGAGTAGCACAGATAATCTCATATGAAGTTTCATTTTTCCTTATTATTCTTTTCATCGTCACAATCTCCACCTCATTTTCATTTACCCAAATTAGAAACTCACAAAATATATTATATTTTTTTTGGGGAAACATTATATTATTTTCCATCTGACTAACAAGATGTTTAGCAGAAACCAACCGTAGACCATTCGATTTCGCTGAAGGAGAATCTGAACTAGTTTCAGGATTTAATGTAGAATACATAGGGGGATGATTTGCTTTAATCTTCCTAGCAGAATATATAAGAATACTAATTCTTAGTTTAATAACAACAATCATATTTTTCAAATCAATTAATTCTTTATTTTCTTCAATAATCTTAATCATCATTTCAATCTCTCTAATTTGAGTACGAGGATCATATCCTCGATTTCGTTATGATATATTAATGAAACTAAGATGAAAAACATTTCTCCCAATTACATTATTTAGAATCCCATTAACTTTATCTATAGTCTTCTTTTTTTATTAGATCTTAAACTTACAAAGCTTCTATTTTACTTAAACTAATCAACCTGACTTTAAAGACTAATCTTATTAATTGCTTTCAAAACAACTTTAATAAAGCCACAACATCACTAAGTCCTGAGTCTCATAAACAACTCAAAAAAACAAATAAAACACAAAATAATAAATTCTAAAATATATTCCTAAAACTCTATAAGGCAACTCTACAGCACATGCCCCAATTCAAGTTAATATTACTCAATTAATCACATACCACCAAAAAACAAACTTCATAAAATAATAAAAAAACGTTCTACGAAATCGATGCTTCAAATAAAAAGGTAAAAAATATAAGATCACCACAGACATTACCAAAGCAATAACTCCACCAATCTTTCTGGGAACCGAACGTAAAATAGTATAAGCAAATAAAAAATACCATTCAGGTTGAATATGAACAGGAGTCACTAAAGGATTAGAAGGAATAAAATTTTCAACATCCATAAAAATATAAGGATTCAATAAACAAATATACAAGAAAAAAACAAAAAAAGCTAAAGCCCCATAAACATCCTTATAAGTATAATAAGGATGAAATACAATCTTATCCCTTTCTCTAGATAATCCTAAAGAATTACTTGAACCAGTTTCATGTAAAAACATAATATGTAAAATAACAATAAATATAATTACAAAAGGCAAAATAAAATGAAACCCAAAAAACCGAGTCAAAGTAGGATTTCCTACAGCGAATCCTCCCCATACCCATTCCACCAATATAACTCCTATATAAGGAACAGCAGACAATAAATTAGTAATAACAGTAGCAGCCCAAAAAGACATTTGTCCTCAAGGCAAAACATATCCTAAAAAAGCCGTCCCTATTCTCAATAAAAAAATAGTAACTCCAGTTATCCATACTTTCTCATACCGATATGATCCATAATATATCCCTCGACCAATATGAAAATATATTAATAAAAAAAACATTCTAGCCCCATTAGCATGTAAAACCCGTAAAAATCAACCATAATTAACATCTCGTATTATATGAATAATTCTATCAAAAGATAATCTTACATCTGCCCCAAAATGAAAAGACAAAAACAAACCAGTAACGATTTGAACCCCTAAAAATACTCCTAATAAAGACCCAAAATTCCAATAATAAGTTAATCTAGAAGGAGAAGGCAAATCAACTAATAAACCATTAATTATAAACAACATCCTATCCTTCTTACGTAATGATAAAAAAATCTAACATTATTTAATCTATCAAATTAACCCTTTAATCAGGCACTTACTTAAATTACTCGAACAGCACCCTCATTTAAATTTCTAATTCAAACTACCATAATTATAATTCCCAGCAAATAAATTACCAAATACAATCTAAACATTCCTAAATAAGAAATCCATAAATTAAAAGACACAAAACCCTTATCCAGAAAATATATTCTATAAAAACCTCCAACCATTATTAACATAAACATTACTAAAAAAACTAAATTATAAGTTTCAAATACCTCATTAGGAATTAATCTAACTATATATGTAAAAACAACTAAAACCCCTCTCAATATAACTATAATCAAAACATAACTAAACCAATATCTTCCTATAAACCTCCAAACATATAGAGAATATAAAAATACAATCACAATTAATCTACTCACTATAAAAATAGGTTGAATTCCTCTTACAAACATAACACCTAATAACAACACTATCCTCAAAAGTTCTTAATAATTTATTAAAATATCTACTTTGGATGTAGAAAATTCTACTAATATCACATCTACTATTAATAATAATCCTTAGAACTTTAAGAATATGTTGATGACGAAAAAATATTGTATTACTCCTATTAAGATTAGAACTACTTCTAATCACAATTTTCCTTATATTATCCTCATCCTCTTTAATTTCCTCATCCATCACCCTTTTAATTATACTAACAATAATAGTTAGAGGATCAAGAATTGGATTAAGAATACTAGTATCCATTTCTCACTCTCATAACTCATCAAACTCTTCTAACATTAATTCACTAGTCTAACCTTTGATAAAACTTCTCTTTCCTAGCATATTAATTATTCCATCCTTAAGCCTTAACTTGACACTATCAATATTATTAATAATTTCCTCTTCTTCGATAATTTTAATTTTCTTAAAATTTCTAAATTCAAAAACACCCACTTTAAATATAATTTCATCAACAGATGAATTATCCCAAATCATAATTATCCTCACAATTATTAGAGTAATTTTAATTTTAATCTCATCACCAATTATAAAAGAAATCCTCCCTACCATTTCTTCCATTTTAATTATCTTAATCCTAGCATTCTCTATATCCAAACCTTTCAACTTCTACATCATATTCGAATTAGTATTAATTCCTACTATAATCCTAATCACCAAATCAGGAAGACAACCAGAACGACTACAAGCAGGAATTTATTTAATAATCTATACAATTACCGCATCCCTACCATTATTAACTGGAATTTTATTCCTATCCAATAACTCATCATTTATATTAAGAAACACTATAATATTAAAATTTAATTTACCTATTCTCTTAATACTAGCCTTCCTAGTAAAAACACCTATATTCTTCACCCACTTATGACTTCCTAAAGCCCACGTAGAAGCTCCATTAGAAGGATCAATAATTCTAGCAGCAATCTTATTAAAATTAGGAGGATATGGATTAATCCGATTTATCCCATTATGCTTCCACAAAATATATAAATTAAATTTCTGAATTATCAGAATTAGAATAATAGGAGCCACCGCTACAGGATTAAATTGTATTCGACAAAAAGACCTAAAATCCCTAATCGCCTATTCTTCAGTAGCTCATATAGGGTTTATTCTAGCTAGAATTTACTCATTAAATTCAATTGGACTATCAGGAGCAATTACAATAATAGTAGCCCATGGATTATCATCTTCAGCCCTTTTCCTTTTAGTAAACGACTTATATATAAAATATCATACACGAAACATTTCCTCATTTAAAGGAATTTTAACCATATCTCCTAATATCACATTCTGATGATTTATATTCATAGCAGTAAACATCTCAGCTCCCCCCACAATCAACACAATCAGAGAAATTATAATAATATCAAGACTAATCTACTGAAGCAAAAAAACAATAATTATCATTTTTATAGCATCCATAATAACAGCTTCATTTTCCCTTTCCCTCTTCATTAACATCTCTCACAATAAAAGAGAAATACTTCCCACTAAACAAACCCAACAAAAAATTATACTATCTTTACTTATTCATTTGATTCCATTAATCATAATATTAATAAAAATAGAAACAATACATATATATATATCTAGTTTAACAAAACAATAGTCTGTGGTACTATAATTTCAACTATATTAAAATACTCCTCCCTAATATTTATATCCTCAATAATCCCTTTAATTACCTCAATCATACTTATATTAAACAACACATTCATTTCATTAGAAATTCCATTAATTAATCTCCTTTCAATAAATATTCCCATCAGCATCATAATCGATTGAATCTCATGCATATTCCTATCAACAGTAATATTTATTTCAAGAATAATTTTAATATTCAGAACATTTTACATTCCTAATAAAGAACACAAACAATTCTCATTAATAATATTAATATTTATTTTATCTATAAGTATCTTAATTATAAGAGACAATATCATTTTCATCCTTCTAGGATGAGATGGACTAGGATTATCATCCTATATCCTAGTAATCTACTACCAAAATTCCTCGTCAGCAGCCTCAGGATCAATCACCATCCTTAGTAATCGAGTAGGTGATATTATAATCCTTATATCAATTGGAATCTTAATATCCCAATCCAATTGAAACTTCATTATAAATGAACAATTCACTCTCATTTCCTCTATCCTCCTTCTAACTGCAGCTTGCTCTAAAAGAGCACAATTCCCATTTTCAGCTTGACTCCCAGCTGCAATAGCAGCTCCTACCCCAATCTCCGCTTTAGTCCATTCATCAACCCTAGTAACCGCTGGAGTATTCCTTTTAATTCGAATCATAAATTTCCCCCACCCACTATCAATATTAATTTTAATACTTATTTCTAGAAGTACAGCAATTTACGCAGGAATATCAGCAAACTGAGAACAAGATATAAAAAAAATTATCGCCCTATCCACATTAAGACAAATCGCAATAATAATATTCGCCGTATCAATTCAATCATCATCTTTAGCATTCTTCCATTTAATTACCCACGCCTTATTCAAATCCACTATATTCCTTTGCGCAGGAGTAATAATCCATAATTTATCATATCAAGACAGACGAATAATAGGAATCAACTCTCTACACTCCCCATTTATTCCCACAATATTAGGAATCACAAGAATAGCTTTAATAGGACTCCCTTTCATATCAGGATTCTTCTCAAAAGACTCCATTATCGAAAACATAATTTCATCAAAACTCCAAAACTTCCTCTCTATTATAATAATTATCTCAATCGGACTAACAGCATCTTATTCAATTCGAATATCCCTCCTCTCTAACAAAAATATCATCAAATCAAAATCAGACACCGACACTCACAAAAACATATTCTCTACCCTCCCTATTATAATAATGACTCCATTCTCAATCTTCTCAGGAAGACTCCTTCTATGATCTATTTCCCCAGAACAAATATTTATCTTCCCTCAAAGACTAAAACTTTCTATCTTACTCGCACTATTCACCGGAATCTCCTTAGGAACATTACTTTCATTTAAAAAAAAATCCTACATCTCTCTAGGAGAATCATCCATTTCACTATGATTCACCCACTTCCTAACAAGAAGTCTAATAATTTTCTCCTCCCCCCTAATAAACATCACAATAAAAAACGATAAAATATGACAAGAAATATATGGACCCCAAAAAACATTCTCTATTTCAAAACACTCATCCTCCCCTATAGAATCATCAAACACCTCATTAATATTCACACTAATACTAATAATAATAATCCCTCCTATAATCCTATGATTATATCTTTGTAGCTTATATAGAGCAATTTACTGAAGATAAAGAAGACTAAAACATCTCCATCATGAAATAATGACGTGAACTTCACTAATTTATCCACCACTTAAGTCGAAATTAAGCCGCTCTACAAGCTCATCACATAGTAGCTTTTCGCTAATAGAAAGTTAGCAGCTCCCCCTTTACTATTCAGTATGAAATTCTCATATCAATCGATTGCAAATCAATTATAAACTAACTATAAAACAACAATAAAAATCTATATCAAACAAATACATTAACAAAATCCTAAAAGTTCGGCGTCTTTCGGTTCTTTAGAACCGAAAAGGGGGAAGCCCCCTCACTACTACTTCTAATCATTAACAATGAAATTGCTTAAAGCTTATTATCTATTGGCAGATCAGTGCACTAAGTTTAAGCCTTAGAAACAATATCATCTAACCAATCTAAGGATCCGCAATGATACTCATATACTAAACCTATAATTAAAATTAATATAAAAAATAAAAACACTCATACTCCTAAAATCTTTCCTACCACATAAGGAATAGGAAGTATTAATGCAATCTCTACATCAAAAATAATAAATAAAATAGAAATTAAAAAAAAACGATATGAAAAAGGAACTCGAACCATAGATTTGGGATCAAACCCACATTCATATACTCTTACAGTCTCAGAATCCTTCAAACTTTTATAAAATAAAATAAAAAATAAAAAATACACCACAATCACTAATAAAACTGATTCAACAACAATATAATATAATATAAATTCTCTATTTAATTGGAAATCAAATGTACAATATACTACATAATTAAGTTCCTCATCAATATACTACAGAAAATAAAAACAACCAAACCACATCAACAAAATGTCAATATCAAGCTGCCGCTTCAAACCCAAAATGATGTCTTCTAGAAAAATGATCCTTTAAAGATCGGAATCATATAATTAATAAAAACATAGTACCAACAATTACATGAAATCCATGAAACCCTGTAGCTATAAAAAAAGTAGAACCATAAACTGAATCTCTAATCCCAAAAGCAGCCATATAATATTCAAATCCTTGAAGAATTAAAAAATAAATTCCTAATATCCACGTTATTATTAAAGAATTCTTCACTTTAGCTCAATCCTCAGAAATAATAGATTGATGAGCTCAAGTTACTCTCACTCCTGAAGCTAATAAAATCACAGTATTTAATAAAGGAACTTGAAAAGGATTAAAAGAAATAATTCCAGAAGGAGGCCAATAAGATCCTAATTCCACAGTTGGACTTAATCTAGAATGAAAAAAAGCTCAAAAAAAAGAAATAAAAAAAAATACTTCACTCACAATAAACAAAATTATTCCTACTATTAATCCTCTTAAAACCACTCTAGAATGGCATCCTAAAAATGTCCCTTCTCGAACAACATCCCGTCACCATACAACTCTCACTAAAATTATCAACAAAAAAGAAAATATTAATAAATCATACTCTTTAAAAGCAAATATTTTAACTATCCCTACTACTGTCCCTATAACACCAAAACCAGCTAATAAAGGTCAAGGAGAAACAGCCACTATATGATACGAATGATAAAACTTCTCCAAAAGTTAATAATATTCCAAAGCATACAATAACAATAAAATTCTAAATACAAAACCCTGAATAATAGCCACACCAAATTCTAACAATATTAAAACACTTTGAAGAAATATAGAAATAACAAATCTCCCCACTCTAATTGATCTAATTCTAGCTAATAATCCAATAATCAAATGTCCAGCTATTATATTAGCTGCTAATCGAATCGATAAAGTAAAAGGACGAATTAAATGACTAACTCTTTCAATTAAAACTATTAAAGGAGATAATATTAAAGGTCTCCCTTCAGGAACTAAATGAGCAGCTCTATTTTTAAAATTTTTAATTCATCCTATTAAGAAAAAAGACATTCAAAATACTAAGCCTAACCCTAAAGTAAATATTGGATGAGCAGTCCCAGAAAAAATAAAAGGAAATAATCTCATAAAATTTCTAAACACTAAATATAAAAAAGTAACTACACTTAAATATCTTAAAGCCATATAATTAGGAAAAGAAACTTCATTAAAAGTTTTATAAACTTCACCCTTAATTATTTTCAACATCCCAGAATACCCTCTCTCAATAGAATAATATTTTATAGGAATAAATACCACAATAAAAATAAAAATCACTCAATTTAAAGAAATTCCAAAATAAGACGAAGGATCAAAAACAGAAAACAATCTTATCATCATCAAATTACCTGTCTTCCCTTATTATGAACCTTATTAATAAAAATTCTATCATTTAAAATATAAAAATATAATCCAACCAAAAATATTACAATCCATATAGTTATAATAGTAGAAAAAACTCAAAAAAGAGGTATCAATTGAGGAATTTTCTCATCTTTAACTTGACAAATTAATATTAATTTAACTATTCTACTCATAATTAATTTAAGAGACTAACACCTAATTTCGGCCACCCTTCTATATTCAATTATTTAAAAATTCTAAACGAGGAACCACAGAAATCAAAATAGGTATAAATCTATGATTAGCTCCGCAAATTTCAGAACATTGCCCTCTAAATAACCCAACCTGACCAAACATTAAAGACATCTGATTTAAACGACCAGGGATAGCATCAGCCTTCACCCCTATAGAAGGGATAGTTCATGAATGAATTACATCCACTCTAGAAGCAATTACTCGAATATTAGTTATATATGGTAAAATTAAACAATTATCCACATTTAATAAACGAAAAACTCTATCCTCATCTCTTAATATATAAGAATCAAATCTTCTAAATCCTAAATCTCTATACTCATAAGATCAATATCACTGATGGCCTAAAACCTTAATTCTTAAATCATAAGACTCCCCTTCTTCTATTAAATACAATAAACGAATTGAAGGGAAAGCAATAAATAATAAAACAACTCCAGGCATAATTGTCCAAAATCTTTCTAACTCTTGACCTTCAAATATCTTTAAATTATAAAAATAATTCATACAAGAATTAACCAATATATATCCTACTAACACCATAATTATAACTATAATTATTATAGTATGATCATGAAAAAAAATCAATTGCTCCATAACTAAGGAAATCCCATTCTGACAATAAATTCCTCCCCAAACTGGCAAATATTAATGACTCATTATATTCAATTGATTAAAAGTATGATCTATAGGAGGAACGTTATTAATTCACTCTAAAGAAGAAGAAGCATAATATATTCTAAACCCTGAATATTTCGAACTTAAACTCTCTCAAACAATATAAATAAATATTAAAACCCCAAATAAAGACAACAACGATCCCCAAGAAGAAACTATATTTCAAAATAAAAAAGCATCAGGATAATCAGAATATCGCCGAGGTATCCCATTTAACCCTAAAAAATGTTGAGGAAAAAAAGTTATATTCACCCCTAAAAACATTACATAAAACTGCAATTTAGTCTTTTTCTCTCTCAACATAACTCCAAAAAATAAAGGAAACCAATAAGTAACCCCAGCTATAATAGCAAACACTGCTCCTATTCTCAAAACATAATGAAAATGAGCTACAACATAATAAGTATCATGAAGAACAATATCCAAAGAAGAATTAGAAAGAACCACACCAGTAATACCCCCTAAAGTAAATAAAAACACAAACCCAATACTTCACAATAAAGGAGTATCTATTTTAAAATAAGACCCATGAAGAGTAGCCATTCATCTAAAAATTTTAATTCCAGTAGGAACAGCAATAATCATAGTAGCCGCAGTAAAATATGCCCGAGTATCAACATCTATCCCAATAGAAAATATATGATGAGCCCAAACTACAAACCCTATTCCCCCAATTCCTACTATAGCATAAATCATTCCTAATCTCCCAAAAGGCTCACGCTTTCCTACTGAACCTCTAATTACATGAGAAACAATTCCAAACCCAGGTAAAATTAAAATATAGACTTCAGGATGGCCAAAAAATCAAAACAAGTGTTGAAACAAAACAGGATCTCCTCCTCCAGCTGGATCAAAAAACGAAGTATTAAAATTTCGATCAGTCAAAAGTATAGTAATAGCACCCGCTAAAACAGGAAGAGACAATAATAATAAAACAGCAGTAATTAAAACTGACCATACGAATAAAGGAACCTTTTCTATTCTCATCCCAGGAGAACGTATATTAATAATTGTAGAAATAAAATTAATCGCCCCTATAATAGATGAAGCTCCAGCTAAATGTAAAGAAAAAATAGCAAAATCTACAGATCTTCCAGCATGACCTATTACTGAAGCTAAAGGAGGGTAAACAGTTCAACCAGCACCTACCCCTATCTCAACTATAGAAGACACAAATAATAATATTAAAGAAGGAGGAAGAAGCCAAAATCTCAAATTATTCATTCGAGGAAACGCTATATCAGGAGCCCCTAACATTAAAGGGACCAATCAATTTCCAAATCCCCCAATCAAAATAGGTATAACTATAAAAAAAATTATCACAAAAGCATGAGCAGTAACAATAACATTATATAACTGATCATCCCCTAATAATCTTCCACACTGTCCTAATTCAGCCCGAATTAATACTCTTATTGCAGTCCCAACTATAGCCGATCAAACCCCAAAAATTAAATACAAAGTTCCAATATCCTTATGATTCGTAGAATACAATCATCG